AACCTAATCTTTTCAAAAAAGCGCGTACAGTATTTTTGTGTTTACGAACTAAACTTTTAACACAAGAAAGCCGAAGTATATATTTTATTCGATACAAACTCTTTTTTTTTGAGGACCCGCTGTGATAATGAGAAAGATTTCTGCATATACGCACAAATCGGTCAATAATATCAAAATCTGAGGAATCAGCCCGGGTCGGCTTACTAATGGGATGCCCTAAGGTGTTACAAAACCGTGCCTTAGTCAATGATCCAATCAGAGGAATAATTGGAACGGTTGTATTGAACTTCTTCATAGCCTTATCTATGATAAATGAATTTTCTAGCATTTGACTCCGTACCAACAAAGGATTTAGTCGCACACTGGAAAGATAGCCCAGAAAGTTGATAGAATGCTTGTAGAAGTGCTTTATATGAACCCTTCCCGGTTGAGACCACATGTGAAAATTCGATTGCCATAAATTGACAAGGTAATATTTCCATTTATTCATCAGAAGAGGCGTATCCTTTGAAGACAGAATGGATTTTCCTTGATATTTAACATAATGCATGAAAGGATCCTTGAACAAGCATAAGATGTCCTGAAAATCAAAATCATTAGCCAAGACTTCGACAAGATGTTCTACTTTTCGATAGAAATAGATTCGCTCAAGAAGGACTCCAGAAGATGTTGATCGTAAATGAGAAGATTGGTTACGGAGAAAAAAAAAGATGGATTCATATTCACATACATGAGAATTATATAGGAACAAGAATAATCTTGAATTACTTTTTGAAAAAATGGAAATAGATTTCTTTGGCTTACTAAGACTATTCCAATTAAAATGAAAATACTCGTGTAGAAAGAACCGTAATAAATGTAAAGAAGAGGCATCTTTTACCCAGTAGCGAAGGATTTGAACCAAGATTTCCGAGCGAATGGGGTGGGGTATTAGTACATCTAAAACATAATTTAAATGTGAGAATTTATCCTCGAAAAAAGGAAATATTGAATGAATTGATTGGAAATTATGAGATTTTGCTATTTCTTTCCCTTCTAAGAAAGAGAGAAATCGTAGGGAAAATGGAATTTCCACAATGACTGCAAACCCCTCTGATATCATTTGCGAATACAACTTATTGTTGTATCCAATAAATTTATTTTGATTAGAATCATTAGTAGAAATACTCAACTGAATCCGTTGATACAGTCGAATAATTAAGCGTTTCAAACTTAGTGAACTAGATTTATTGTCATAACCCCCATTTTCCAACGAAACCCTCGATCTATTTAAAGCATAATCATGAGCAAGTGCATAAATATACTCACGAAAAAGCAGTGGGTATAGGAAGTGGTGTTGCTGAGATCCATCTAGTTCGAAATAGACTTGAAATTCCTCCATTTGAAATTCGATTTAAACCAAAGGTAAAGGTAAGGGATTTATTGGGTTATCAAATGATGCATTGGGTTATCAAATGATACATAGTGCGATACAGTCAAAACAAGGTATTGTAGTAAAAAAAAAAATGGATACCTTGGAAACGGGTAGACTCATCACCGGATTCTCTATCCTCTCATTTTCCATTTAATTGAATTGGTTTATGGGTTTATGTTTGTTATAGTATATAAAGGGTGGTTAGAAATCCTTTATTTTTTCAATCCAATCGCTCTTTTGATTTTGGAAAAAAAAAATATCTTTATCAATATACTGCTTCTTCTACACATTCATCTCCAACCCATAAAAGGGATTAACTAATAGTTAGGACTCATTAAAAAAATCGATAATCTACTCATGGGAAAACCTTTTCCCGCATTAGGAACTAATATCTTTTTAACGTTTAATTAGATCGGGTAATCATTCAAATGAAATTAAGAACAGAAGCTCGTTGCTTTTTTTTTGTTTCCCTATAATGGGACCCATAGGGGTCTATCCATTTATTCACTCGACCCGACTTTGAATTCAATTTCTTTTGGTTCGGCCAAGAATTCAAGCCTGGTTTTGTACCGATTGAATAAGAATCAAATAGTCTCAAAATTCTCCATTGATACGACATGCTGGTTTTTCCATTCATTTGTTTCAGGATCAGTCGTGGTCTTACAAACTCTCCCGATGGTATGGACGAATCCTTTGCTTCATAGAAATGTGTAAAAGATGCAAGCCGCACTTAAAAGCCGAGTACTCTACCGTTGAGTTAGCAACCCCGAATAATTCGAATGTGTAGATACAATCGGAATCAAAATATTAAACTAGCAAGAAACCTAAGAAAAAATTTTCTAATCGAGTCGGAACATAAAACTAAAAAAAAAAACAATTAAATGAACAGATCGGATTAAAATACAAGAAATTCTCAGATAAAAACATTAAAAACATCGATAATATAGAGAAAAAGTCAAAAATTATCGGTGGCCCCTTAGTCCAGTAGTATTCATTTTTTTCATTAAAAAACGTTTTCACTAAAAAAACACTTCTTGTATAACAGAAAATCCAACGAATCCTTCATTTCAATCAAGTCAAGAAAAAAAACCAAACCTATGGGATGGAGATAAACAGATCCATTCATCTACGATCAAATTATATTTGGTCGATACACTGTTGTCAATATCACTATGAATGTTGAAGATGAATCGTGAGAAAAGAATATAAAAAATACAATGGCAATGGCGAAAACAAAAAGAGTTAATTTATTAATTTAATGAAAATCCAAATAATGAGAATCCAAATTAAAATGAAATTTAATATATTAAATAGAACTATATAAAATTCTATATAAAATTGAATAGAGAAATAATTAGATAAATAGAAAGAATTTAGAAATACTTGAACTAAATCTAAAAGTAAATGGATCAAAAAAAAAGAGGAAAAATAAATTAACGAAAAAAAATCGGAAGAAACCTTGGGCTTATGCAATCAAGCAATATAAATCAAATACACAAGCTTAATCCCTTGTTTTGTTATTTGTTAATAGATTTCCAATGAAAAATCCCCCAGTTGCAAGTACTGTAAATTTTTTATATTTCTAGATCCAATTATCAATTCTCACTTGATCTTTTTTATATGCATCTTATATCAATAAAATTCTCGCAATAAAATCGATTTTAGTACTTATACGTATAGAACATGATATTCGATAGTAGCACCATTAAATAGGAATAATAAATAGGTATGAATAGGGAACCAAAAAAGAGGGGAAGAGTAAAGAAAAAGTTATAGAAAACTATATAGGAGTCATCTACACCCTCTTTTTTGGTTCGATTGTGCTTAATAGAATTTCGTTTGATTAAGACTAAGCTGCGTAAAAACCCCCGCCTTCTTTGAAATATCATGAACAGTTCCTGTAGGTTGAGCGCCCTTGTCAAGGAAATATAGAATAGCAGGAACGTTTAAATGGGTTTGATTATTTATCGGATCATAAAAACCCACTTTCCGAAGATCTCTTCCTTCTCTTCGGGATCGAACATCAATTGCAACGATTCGATAAACGGCTCATTGGGATAGATATAAATGAACAATACCCCCCCTAGAAACGTATAAGAGGTTTTCTCCTCATACGGCTCACGAAAAAATGATTCGAAATTATTATATATCGAATTAGAATGTCAAATATCAAATAGATATATAAAATCATCAAATCAATTTCCAGAGATTTAAGTCCTTCTTTTTTTCTTCTTTTTCGAAAAAGAAGAAAAAAAGAGCATTCGTACTCTCATAACTCAAGTTGGATAACTTTCAAATAGCCTAAAACAACAGCCTTAGGCATTTATTTCATTTTTTGAGCGGTCTCTAACCCCTTTGTTGTTTGTCTCCTTTCGAATCCATTTTTGGAGTCTCGATTCTGATCTAATTGTTGAGACAATTGAAAAACGGTATTTCCTTGTTCCAGGATCCTTTATCTTTGCCTTGAATCATTGGGTTTAGACATTACTTCGGTGATCTTTAATCGTTTTAAAAAATGGCAGCAACAAACCCCTTTTTGTGATTTCTTTCTATGAAAGAATCATACGAACAATTGATTCCTGCATGATACACTTTTGATCGAAAGAGTTTTACCAATTCAAAAAGATTTTCCTTTTGCATTGAAAAATTGTTCGAATTGGATCCTTTCGATTTCGAGATCAAAAATATACTTACGAAGTTTGTTCCAACGTATTGATTGGTATTAACCCTAGACCCTTGCCCCTGAGAAATGAATAAATACTTTCTACTCGAGCTCCATCATGTACTATTTACATTACAACCCAACAAAAAACGAGGGTTGTAGTAGAACCGAACAAAGGATGTCGAGCCAAGAGCCCATTCATTCCTAGATAATATAAAATCAAAATGGTGGATGGAAAAAAAATCCACAGCTGATCATGTCCTTCAAGTCGCACGTTGCTTTCTACCACATCGTTTCAAACGAAGTTTTACCATAACATTTCTCTAGTTTCGAACCAGTATGTAATTGATTCAATTATGGAATCATGAATAGTCATTGCTTCGGTCAATACACAGTACTTTTGACTTCGATATGAAATGAATACGTAATTTAAGCCTCAGTTAGGAAGAAAAAGGCTCAGTAAGAATTCAATTTAACCCTCTATTTTATTGTATGACTGCAATAGTTTTTTTATTTATAAATAAAAAATAACACGAATCAAAAAAATTGGAATCTGCGTTGCATCTTCAAATGATTCGAGAGATAAATCCATCTCGAGGATTTCCGTATCTATCAGATTAGACTGAACAATTTTCATTGGAAGGAATTATTGATATTCGATGTTAAATATTTAAGAGTAAGGTAAGGGCTCACAAATCCTTTTCAAAAAAAGCGAAAGAACGCTATCAATGAAATATAAGGATAGCAATCCATGCATCTAAAGATTTCCTCAATTTATGCGTAGTTTCTTTTGCTTGAACTTAAGGTTGACTACTCTTTCCCGAAAATTGAAAAATGAAAATAAAGTAAATAAGATGTATGAATCATCCCCGTCTCAATTGTTATTACATAGATTGAAATTATTCATTAGAGACAAATAACAAATACCTAAAAATGAGGGTTAAAGAAAATCTATTAACCATTAAATATGGAACTTGATTATTTGGTAATGAAATTGGGACAGACATAGATAGTCAAATTGATATCTTCCACCGCTCACTAACTCTTATCTACTCTCACTCTCAATTCATTCCGGGGGGATGATGAATCATAAATCAAAAAGGATCCTTTTTTCTGGGATCCTAGACTATTTTGTCTAAAATACAAAGCCAAAAAGATCCAGATTAAGTCATTAACTAGTCTTAAGAGACTTAATCCCATTGATTGAATTCAATCAGTAACAAGAATACCCTCTTGTTTAGAATTCAGAAATAAAAGGAGAATAATTGGGCTGTCTTATTAAAAAAAGATAGGGAATATAGAGGCTTTTGCATTTCGATTTAGAATGTATCCTTGAAAAATCAACTAGATATGGCACGTAAGACTTTTCTAAGCAACTAACTTAAATACGAAAGTGAAAGGGGGAGGCATAAACTAAAAGGCTCATCAGACTTTTTTTGACTTCAACCTCTTGGGATCTATGTTCCCATCTTACCTGGATCAAAAAAGGATTCTGTTATGTTTTCGTATTATTCGAACTCGATTCAATTTGTGAAAAAAGATCAGATTCAGAGAAAATTTTTTAAAATTTAGAAGCAAAAAGTCAATTTTATCAAAACAAAAATTAGACTCTTAATATAGTAAATAAAACGTTGCTCAAAAACAAAAAGAGAATTTTGATTCTGATATCTGATATATATTAGAGTCCACTCTGGGACGGAAGGATTCGAACCTCCGAATAGCGGGACCAAAACCCGTTGCCTTACCACTTGGCCACGCCCCATTTGAATTTCTATTCAATACTAATAAACACTAATATTGATATTGGTTGTTCGTCAATTCCAGTGCAAATCCCTACGGAATAAATTCGATTCTTGTTTTATTTTAGTATTAGGGTTTTGACACGTGTAGCTGTCGAATTAAACTCAATTTATTGATCATTATATATAATTCAATTAAGATATTGTATGAAAGTATGATTTCTTCTATTCTCTTGTGAGAATAGAAGGATTTTTGTTTTGATTGGTTCGGTTCAAAGAAGTATTTTTTTGTCTACCTGACTTCCTTTTCTTCATTTTTACCTTCTATCAATAACATATTAATAACTCAATCAAAATACAACTATCTCCAATAAAAAAATGTTTGTTATGCTTAATATCTTTAGTTTGATTTATATCTGTTTTAATTCTGCCCTTTATTCCAGTAGTTTTTTATTCGCCAAATTGCCCGAGGCCTACGCTTTTTTGAATCCAATTGTAGATGTTATGCCAGTAATACCTCTTTTCTTTTTTCTCTTAGCCTTTGTTTGGCAAGCTGCTGTAAGTTTTCGATGAGATCTTTAATACTATCCTAGAAAAATTCATAATTTATTCGAGTTCGAGAAAAAAAATTTTACCAATTGATAAGATCAGATGAGTCTTACAATATGAATGAACCCTCAATTCAAACGGTGAAATTCTTGAGTAGCCACGATAAATTTGGATCCCGCGATTTCCCGATTCTTACTTTTTTTTTTTTCACTGAAACACCCTATATCGAGTCCACCACAATATCGAATTCTAAGTGTGTGAATTTCTGAAAACTCTTTTCTATTTCTAGAAATTCGAAAACCATTTCATTTCTTGGTGTCAAACTAGGATCCATAGTTCATAGTATAAAAATAGAGAATCTATTTTCTTTTTCCCAGAAAAACAGATTTGGAGATTGTGTAATGCTTACTCTCAAACTCTTTGTTTACACCGTAGTGATATTCTTTGTTTCTCTCTTCATCTTCGGATTCCTATCTAATGATCCAGGACGTAATCCTGGACGTGAAGAATAAAAAATAAGAAGGTTTTCCTTACTTTATTCGATTCTTAGAAATGCTCTTAGGATTTTTTTCTGTTCCACATCTTTAACTAGAACTATATCTTTAACTAGAACTTAAAAAAAAACAAAAAAGTTCACTAAATTCAAATTTGAAAGATAATAAGCCATTGACGGAAACGGAAAGAGAGGGATTCGAACCCTCGGTACGAATAACTCGTACAACGGATTAGCAATCCGCCGCTTTAATCCACTCAGCCATCTCTCCTAATTGAAAAAAAGCCAATTACTATGTTACATTACACAAAAAAAAAATAATGTTTAAAAAAAGCCCTTCTTTACTTTATTTATTATATTTATATAAATTTCTTATATAAATTATTAGATAGCTTATAGAGATTCGTTTTTGATTCTATTTTGTATTGTATTATATAGATAGATACAACTTTTATCAGCAATTCCATTTTTATAAAATTCAAATAAACGACTCGAAAAAGATATCTCGAATAAAAAAAAAAAAAGAAAATAAAGAATATCTCTTTCATTTTGTTTCCAAGGGCCTTTTTGATTTCCATGGCCAGGCCTGGCAGTACCCAGCCGGGCCTCCTCTTTTTGTTTTGTTTCAATGAAGCATACCACA